GCTAGCGTAGCTTAATATAAAGCATAGCACTGAAGATGCTAAGATGAGACCTAAGAAACTCCGCGTGCACAAAGGCATGGTCCCGACCTTATTATCAGCTCTAGCCCAACTTACACATGCAAGTCTCCGCAACCCAGTGAGTATGCCCTCAATCCCCCTCCCCGGGGACGAGGAGCGGGCATCAGGCACAAATATTAGCCCAGGACGCCTAGCCGAGCCACACCCCCAAGGGTATTCAGCAGTGATAAATATTAAGCCATAAGTGAAAACTTGACTCAGTTAACGTTATATTGGGCCGGTAAAACTCGTGCCAGCCACCGCGGTTAGACGAGAGGCCCTAGTTGATATTTTAACGGCGTAAAGGGTGGTTAAGGGTAAACAGAATTTTTAAAGCCAAATGGCCCCTTGGCCGTCATACGCTTCTGGGTGTCCGAGGTCCTATATGCGAAAGTAGCTTTAATAACCAACCTGACCCCACGAAAGCTGAGGAACAAACTGGGATTAGATACCCCACTATGCTCAGCCGTAAACTTAGGCATCTAAATACAATGAGATGCCCGCCAGGGTACTACGAGCATCAGCTTGAAACCCAAAGGACCTGACGGTGTCTCAGACCCCCCTAGAGGAGCCTGTTCTAGAACCGATAACCCCCGTCTAACCTCACCACTTCTAGCCAACCCAGCCTATATACCGCCGTCGTCAGCTTACCCTGTGAAGGGTACAAAGTAAGCAAAATGGGCACAGCCCAGAACGTCAGGTCGAGGTGTAGCGCATGAGGTGGGAAGAAATGGGCTACATTTTCTGCCACAGAATATTACGAATATGCACTATGAAATAGTGCTTGAAGGAGGATTTAGTAGTAAAAGGGAAATAGAGTGTCCCTTTGAACCCGGCTCTGAGACGCGTACACACCGCCCGTCACTCTCCCCCGTCAAAACGCATCGAAGATAAATAACACAATAGCACTGACAAGGGGAGGCAAGTCGTAACATGGTAAGTGTACCGGAAGGTGCACTTGGATAAAACCCAGGGTGTGGCTGAGTCAGTCAAGCATCTCACTTACACCGAGAAGACATCCATGCAAGTTGGATCGCCCTGAGCCAAACAGCTAGCTCAATTACCCAATAACTAAACAATGTAAATAAAACAAAATAAGCCTAACACCAAAAATTAAATCATTCTTTTACCTTAGTATGGGCGACAGAAAAGGTTACACCCGGAGCAATAGAAAAAGTACCGCAAGGGAAAGCTGAAAGAGAAATGAAATAACTTATATAAGCACCAAAAAGCAAAGATTAAATCTTGTACCTTTCGCATCATGATTTAGCCAGTATATCCAAGCAAAGAGACCTTTAGTTTGAAACCCCGAAACCAAGTGAGCTACCCCGAGACAGCCTATTAAGGGCCAACCCGTCTCTGTGGCAAAAGAGTGGGAAGAGCTCCGGGTAGAGGTGACAGACCTACCGAACTTGGTGATAGCTGGTTGCCTAAGAAGTGAATAGAAGTTCAGCCTCGTACTCCCTGAATCAAAAGATATAAAAAGATTTTAGAGGGAAATATATGAGAGTTAGTTAAAGGGGGTACAGCCCCTTTAACAAAGGACACAACCTTTCCAGGAGGATAAAGATCATAATACATAAGACATCCTGTTCTAGTGGGCCTAAAGGCAGCCATCTAAACAGAAAGCGTTAAAGCTCAGACAGAAATAAGTTTATTATTCCGACAAGAAATCTTACTCCCCTAAATATTATTAGGCCAGCCCATGCCCACATGGGAGAGACTATGCTAAAATGAGTAACAAGAAGGCCAGCCCTTCTCCAAGCACAAGTGTAAGCCAAACCGGACCAACCATTGGCAATTAACGAACTCAATCCGAGAGAGTAATGTGTATTACAACAAAACCAGGAAGAACCCACAATTAACCCATCGTTACCCCCACACTGGCGTGCTATTAAAGGAAAGACTAAAAGAAGGGAAAGGAACTCGGCAAACACAAGCCTCGCCTGTTTACCAAAAACATCGCCTCCTGCAACACAACCAAGTATAGGAGGTCCAGCCTGCCCAGTGACTACAAGTTCAACGGCCGCGGTATTTTGACCGTGCAAAGGTAGCGCAATCACTTGTCTCTTAAATGGAGACCTGTATGAATGGCTAAACGAGGGCTTAACTGTCTCCCCCCTCCAGTCAGTGAAATTGATCTACCCGTGCAGAAGCGGGTGTAATAATACAAGACGAGAAGACCCTTTGGAGCTTAAGGTACAAAAATCAGCCACGTCAAGCAACTTAATAAAGAGCAGAAACTTTGTGGGTAATGATTTTTTACCTTCGGTTGGGGCGACCACGGAGGAAAGAAGAGCCTCCAGGTGGACTGGGGAAACATCCTAAAGCTAAGAGAGACATCTCTAAGCCGCAGAATATCTGACCAATCATGATCCGGCTAACAAAGCCGATCAACGAACCAAGTTACCCTAGGGATAACAGCGCAATCCTCTCCCAGAGTCCATATCGACGAGGGGGTTTACGACCTCGATGTTGGATCAGGACATCCTAATGGTGCAGCCGCTATTAAGGGTTCGTTTGTTCAACGATTAAAGTCCTACGTGATCTGAGTTCAGACCGGAGCAATCCAGGTCAGTTTCTATCTGTAACGCTGCTTCTTCTAGTACGAAAGGATCGAAGAAGGGGGGCCCATGCTTGAGGTACGCCCCACCCCTAATTTATGAAAACAAATAAATAAAGTAAAGGGGGGCCAAAACCCAGCTGGCCAAAATAAGGACATACTGGGGTGGCAGAGCATGGTAAATTGCGAAAGGCCTAAGCCCTTTTAACCAGAGGTTCAAATCCTCTTCCCAGTTTATGATGAACATCTTAATTACCCACCTGATTAATCCCCTAGCCTACATTGTTCCTGTACTTCTGGCAGTGGCCTTCCTAACATTAGTTGAACGAAAAGTACTAGGATATATACAGCTACGAAAGGGACCAAACGTTGTAGGGCCCTACGGTCTCCTACAGCCCATCGCCGATGGACTTAAGCTCTTCATCAAAGAACCCATCCGACCATCCGCATCGTCCCCCTTTCTATTCCTAGCTACCCCCATGCTTGCCTTGACCCTTGCCATAACCCTATGGGCACCAATGCCTATGCCCCTTCCGGTTACAGATCTTAACCTAGGAATCTTGTTTATTTTAGCCCTCTCAAGCCTTGCGGTATATTCCATCCTTGGGTCAGGCTGAGCCTCAAATTCAAAGTACGCACTAATTGGAGCCCTACGGGCCGTGGCCCAAACAATCTCGTATGAGGTAAGTCTAGGATTAATCCTTCTATCTACAATTATTTTTTCTGGGGGTTACACCCTCCAAACGTTTAATTCTGCCCAAGAGAGTATTTGACTATTAGTCCCCGCCTGACCCTTAGCCGCAATATGGTATATTTCAACACTAGCTGAGACTAACCGGTCACCCTTTGACCTCACTGAAGGAGAATCAGAGCTCGTCTCCGGGTTTAATGTAGAATATGCAGGCGGTCCCTTTGCACTATTCTTCTTGGCTGAGTACGCCAACATCCTGCTAATAAATACTCTTTCGGCTGTACTCTTCCTAGGGGCCTCACACATTCCCAGCATCCCTGAACTTACAACCATCAATCTTATGGCCAAAGCTGCACTCCTGTCCATTGTATTTTTGTGGGTGCGAGCCTCCTATCCACGATTCCGGTACGATCAACTTATACATCTTGTGTGAAAAAACTTTCTTCCCATCACACTTGCTTTTGTACTATGACACACTGCCCTACCCATCGCACTAGCGGGGCTCCCCCCGCAACTATAGTTTGGAATTGTGCCTGAGAACCCAAGGACCACTTTGATAGAGTGATTTACGGGGGTTAAAATCCCCTCAATTCCTAGAAAGAAGGGAATTGAACCCATACTCAAGAGATCAAAACTCTTGGTGCTTCCTTTACACCACTTTCTACGGGCGGGGTCAGCTAACAAAGCTTTCGGGCCCATACCCCGAACATGACGGTTAAACTCCTTCCCCCACCAATGAACCCATATGTACTTACAGCTCTACTCTCTAGTCTGGGACTAGGGACCACCTTAACTTTCGCCAGCTCTCACTGGCTCCTGGCCTGAATGGGCTTGGAAATTAATACACTAGCGATTACCCCTCTTATGGCACAACACCATCATCCCCGCGCAGTGGAGGCGACTACCAAGTACTTCTTAACCCAAGCCACTGCAGCAGCTATGATCTTATTTGCAAGCACTACGAATGCCTGACTGACAGGTGAATGGACCATCAACAACCTCTCAAGTCCCGTTGCCAGCACAATATTTACGGCTGCTCTTGCACTCAAAATTGGACTCGCACCAATGCACTTTTGAATACCAGAAGTTCTACAAGGATTGGATTTGTTGACAGGCCTGATTATGTCTACCTGACAAAAGCTTGCCCCACTTGCACTAATCGTTCAAATGGCACAAACCGTTGACCCCCTACTGCTTACAACGCTAGGCGTTATATCCACATTGGTCGGCGGTTGGGGTGGACTGAACCAAACCCAACTACGTAAAATCTTAGCATACTCTTCAATTGCTCATATAGGGTGGATAGTGATTGTAATCCAATATGCCCCTCACCTTACTATACTTGCCCTAGGAACATACATTGTTATGACCTCGGCAGCATTCCTTACCCTGAAAATGCTACTATCGACTAAAGTAAATACGCTAGCAACAGCCTGATCAAAGAGTCCCGTACTGGCATCAGCAGCTGCCCTTGTTATGCTCTCCCTAGGAGGCCTTCCACCCCTTACCGGATTTATGCCAAAATGAATAATTCTGCAAGAACTTGGCAAACAGGATCTTCCTATTATCGCCACAATTATAGCCCTCGCCGCGCTGATTAGTCTGTACTTTTATTTACGACTATGTTACGCAATAACCCTTACCATTTCCCCTAACACCGCAACCTCAACCGCCCCCTGACGGGCCCATACAACACAAACCTCTCTCCCCCTTGCCATTTTTACTGTCACTGCCCTTGGATTGCTGCCCATAACCCCAACCATCCTCGTGCTCACCACCTAGGGGCTTAGGATAACATTAGACCAAGAGCCTTCAAAGCTTTAAGTAGAAGTGAAAATCTTCTAGCCCCTGATAAGGCCTACAAGGGATTAACTTGCATCGACTGATTGCAAATCAGACACTTTTATTAAGCTAAGGCCTTACTAGATGGGAAGGCCTCGATCCTACAAACTCTTAGTTAACAGCTAAGCGCTCAAGCCAGCGAGCATCCATCTACTTTTCCCGCCGTCGCCTTCAGTAAGGCGGGAAAAGCCCCGGCAGAGTATTAATCTGCGTCTTCGGATTTGCAATCCGATGTGTTCTCACCACAGGGCTGATAGGAAGAGGACTTAAACCTCTGTCTTCGGGGCTACAACCCACCGCCTAAACACTCGGCTACCCTACCTGTGGCAATCACACGCTGATTCTTCTCTACCAACCACAAAGACATTGGCACCCTTTATCTTGTATTTGGTGCCTGAGCCGGAATAGTGGGAACCGCTTTAAGCCTCCTTATTCGGGCTGAACTAAGCCAACCTGGATCGCTTCTAGGTGATGACCAAATTTATAATGTTATCGTTACTGCCCACGCCTTCGTAATAATCTTCTTTATAGTAATGCCCATTCTTATTGGTGGGTTCGGAAACTGACTTGTACCACTAATGATTGGGGCCCCGGACATAGCATTCCCGCGGATAAATAACATAAGCTTCTGATTATTACCACCCTCATTCCTACTATTATTAGCTTCTTCTGGAGTTGAAGCTGGAGCCGGAACAGGGTGAACGGTATACCCGCCTCTTTCAGGTAATCTAGCCCATGCTGGAGCATCAGTAGACCTTACAATTTTTTCACTACATCTAGCAGGTGTTTCATCAATTTTAGGGGCTATCAATTTTATTACTACAACTATTAATATAAAACCCCCAGCCATCTCCCAATACCAAACCCCCTTGTTCGTTTGATCCGTACTTGTAACGGCCGTACTGCTTCTCCTATCCCTCCCTGTCTTAGCCGCCGGAATTACAATACTTCTTACAGACCGTAATCTCAACACTACATTCTTTGACCCGGCAGGAGGGGGGGACCCTATCCTTTATCAACATCTATTCTGATTCTTTGGCCACCCGGAAGTCTATATTCTTATTCTTCCAGGATTTGGGATTATTTCTCATGTTGTAGCTTACTATTCCGGTAAGAAAGAACCATTTGGTTATATAGGCATAGTTTGGGCCATAATGGCTATTGGCCTTCTAGGCTTTATTGTATGGGCCCACCATATGTTCACTGTTGGTATAGATGTGGACACTCGTGCATACTTTACATCTGCAACAATAATTATTGCAATCCCAACAGGCGTAAAGGTATTTAGCTGGCTAGCCACCCTTCACGGGGGATCAATCAAATGAGAAACACCCCTACTGTGGGCTCTTGGGTTCATTTTCCTATTTACAGTTGGCGGACTAACAGGAATTGTTTTATCCAACTCGTCACTCGATATTGTCCTTCACGACACCTATTATGTAGTTGCCCATTTCCACTATGTCTTATCAATAGGTGCTGTGTTTGCTATTATAGCAGCCTTTGTGCACTGATTTCCTCTACTAAGTGGATATACCCTTCACAGCACCTGAACAAAAGTCCACTTCGCGGTTATATTTATTGGTGTAAACCTTACATTCTTTCCACAACACTTCCTTGGCCTAGCAGGTATACCACGACGGTACTCTGATTACCCAGACGCCTATGCCCTATGAAATACAGTGTCATCCATCGGGTCACTAATTTCTCTAGTGGCTGTAATCATATTCCTATTTATTCTATGAGAAGCCTTCGCCGCTAAACGAGAAGTGCTGTCTGTAGAATTAACAATAACAAACGTGGAATGACTCCACGGCTGCCCTCCTCCTTATCACACATTCGAGGAACCAGCATTCGTTCAAATTCAATCAAACTAACGAGAAAGGGAGGAATTGAACCCCCGTATGCTGGTTTCAAGCCAGCCGCATAGCCACTCTGCCACTTCCTTATGAAGACATTAGTAAAATGTAAATTATTCCACCTTGTCAAGGTGAAGTCGTGGGTTAAACCCCCACATGTCTTAAGCTCAAAGCTTAATGGCACATCCAACACAACTGGGATTCCAAGACGCGGCATCACCCGTTATAGAAGAGCTTCTTCACTTCCACGACCACGCGCTAATGATTGTATTTCTAATTAGCACCTTAGTATTGTATATTATTGTTGCAATAGTCTCTACTAAGCTTACTAATAAATATATTTTAGATTCTCAAGAAATCGAAATTGTATGAACCATTCTACCAGCCGTTATTTTAGTATTAATTGCCCTACCCTCCCTACGCATTCTTTATCTTATAGACGAAATTAATGACCCCCACCTAACAATTAAAGCAATAGGACACCAATGATATTGAAGCTACGAATATACAGACTATGAAAACCTGGGCTTTGACTCCTATATAGTACCAACTCAAGACCTTACCCCCGGCCAATTCCGGCTCCTGGAGTCGGACCATCGAATAGTTATCCCAATAGAATCACCCATCCGTGTCTTAGTTTCTGCCGAAGATGTACTACACTCCTGAACTGTCCCATCTCTGGGTGTAAAAATGGATGCAGTCCCAGGACGACTTAATCAAACCGCCTTCATCGCCTCGCGCCCAGGGGTATTTTATGGGCAATGCTCCGAAATCTGTGGAGCCAACCATAGCTTTATACCAATTGTAGTTGAAGCAGTACCACTAGAGTACTTCGAAAACTGATCCTCATTAATACTAGAAGACGCCTCGCTAGGAAGCTAAATATTGGACAAAGCATTGGCCTTTTAAGCCAAAGATTGGTGACTCCCGACCACCTCTAGTGAAATGCCACAATTGAACCCCGGCCCTTGATTCGCAATTTTAGTATTCTCCTGATTAGTCTTCTTAATTCTCATCCCAACGAAAATCTTGAACCATGTTACACCAAATGAATTAACCCCAGTAGGTGCTGAAAAACACAAAACTGAATCCTGAAACTGACCATGATAGTAAGCTTCTTCGACCAATTTGCAAGCCCTTCATATCTTGGAATCCCATTAATTGCTCTCGCAATTCTATTGCCCTCAGTGTGCTATCCCGCCCCTTTATCTCGGTGAATTAATAACCGACTTATTACTGTTCAAGGCTGATTTATTAATCAATTTACTAGCCAACTAATACTTCCGCTGAACGTAGGGGGACATAAATGAGCACTACTGTTGGCTTCACTAATAATCTTCTTGGTAACCATAAACATAGTGGGTCTACTACCATATACCTTTACGCCCACAACACAACTATCACTTAATATAGGACTTGCCGTACCATTATGACTCGCCACAGTAATTATTGGAATGCGAAATCAACCAACAGTTGCCCTAGGCCATCTTCTACCAGAAGGAACTCCCATCCTGCTGATCCCAGTACTAATTATTATCGAAACAATTAGCTTATTTATTCGACCATTAGCTCTGGGTGTTCGTCTTACAGCCAATCTTACCGCAGGCCACCTACTAATTCAACTTATTGCCACGGCTGTATTTGTTCTATTGCCAATTATACCAACAGTAGCAGTGTTAACTGCCACTGTTCTTTTACTATTAACACTATTAGAGATTGCAGTTGCAATAATTCAAGCCTATGTATTTGTACTTCTTTTAACGCTATATTTACAAGAAAACGTTTAATGGCCCACCAAGCACATGCCTTTCATATAGTTGACCCAAGCCCATGACCCCTAACCGGAGCTATTGCTGCCCTGCTAATAACATCCGGCTTAGCAATTTGATTCCATTTCCATTCAACAACATTAATAACTTTAGGATTAATTCTTCTACTTCTCACCATATTCCAATGGTGGCGTGATATTATCCGAGAAGGAACCTTTCAGGGCCATCATACGCCCCCGGTACAAAAAGGGCTACGGTACGGAATAATTCTCTTTATTACTTCCGAAGTATTCTTTTTTCTTGGGTTCTTCTGAGCCTTTTACCATGCAAGCTTAGCACCAACACCCGAATTAGGAGGGTGCTGACCTCCCACGGGAGTCACCCCCTTGGACCCCTTTGAAGTACCACTCCTCAACACAGCCGTACTATTAGCATCAGGAGTCACAGTAACATGAGCTCACCACAGCATTATGGAGGGAAACCGAAAACAAGCTGTTCAGTCTTTAGGATTAACTATCCTGCTAGGATTCTACTTCACCACTCTACAAGCCATAGAATATTATGAAGCCCCTTTCACAATCGCAGACGGGGTATACGGCTCAACATTTTTCGTGGCCACCGGGTTCCATGGACTACATGTTATTATTGGGTCAACTTTCCTGGCAGTATGCCTCCTCCGCCAAATCCAATACCACTTTACATCTGAACACCATTTTGGCTTTGAAGCCGCTGCCTGATACTGACACTTTGTTGACGTAGTTTGACTATTCCTTTACGTATCAATCTATTGATGAGGCTCATAATCTTTCTAGTATTAAAGTTAGTACAAGTGACTTCCAATCACACAGTCTTGGTTAAACCCCAAGGAAAGATAATGAATTTAATTATGACCGTTTTAATTATTACAATAACCTTATCCTCAGTCCTAGCCATTGTGGCTTTCTGGCTACCACAAATAACCCCAGACGCAGAAAAGTTATCACCATACGAATGCGGATTTGACCCATTAGGATCCGCCCGTCTACCATTTTCCTTACGTTTTTTTCTCGTGGCAATTCTGTTTCTTCTTTTTGACTTAGAGATTGCTCTCCTCCTCCCACTACCATGGGGAGATCAGCTCGACAACCCTACTGAAACATTCTTCTGGGCAACAGCAGTCCTAATCTTATTAACTCTGGGATTAATTTATGAATGAGCCCAGGGTGGCTTAGAGTGAGCCGAATAGGGAGTTAGTCCAAAGTAAGACCTCTGATTTCGGCTCAGAAGATTGTGGTTCAATTCCATAACCCCCTTATGACCCCCGTACATTTTAGCTTTAGCTCAGCATTTATTCTAGGCCTAATAGGTCTAGCATTCCACCGAACCCACCTGCTCTCCGCACTCCTATGCCTGGAAGGGATAATATTATCCCTATTCATTGCACTGGCGTTATGGACACTACAATTTGAATCCACCGGATTTTCAACAGCCCCAATGCTTCTCTTGGCCTTTTCTGCTTGTGAAGCTAGCACAGGTCTGGCGCTCCTAGTTGCTACTGCTCGCACCCACGGAACCGACCGACTGCAGAACCTCAATCTCCTGCAATGTTAAAGGTACTAGTTCCTACCCTTATAATATTTCCAATAATTTGACTAGCCTCCCCTAAATGGTTGTGAACAACTGCAAGCGCACAGAGCCTCTTGATTGCTTTCATAAGTTTAATATGATTAAAATGAACATCTGAAGCCGGGTGGACCTCCTCCAACGCATATTTAGCTACAGATCCATTATCAGCACCTCTCCTAGTACTCTCATGCTGATTGCTTCCACTTATAATTCTAGCCAGCCAAAACCACATTAACCCTGAACCTATTAATCGACAACGCTCATATATTATGCTCCTTACCTCACTTCAAGCTTTTCTTATTATGGCCTTCGGAGCCACAGAAATTATTTTGTTTTACATTATATTTGAGACTACACTCATTCCAACCCTTATTATTATTACCCGATGGGGTAATCAAGCCGAACGCCTCAACGCAGGAACCTACTTCTTGTTCTATACTTTGGCGGGTTCACTCCCACTCTTAGTTGCCCTTCTTCTCCTTCAGCAATCCACAGGTACCTTGTCAATGTTTATACTTCAATATTCGCAACCTATACAACTCAACTCCTGAGGCCATATAGTTTGATGAGCCGGCTGCCTAATTGCATTTTTAGTCAAAATACCCTTATATGGAGTCCACCTTTGATTACCAAAAGCGCACGTAGAGGCCCCCGTAGCGGGGTCAATGGTACTAGCAGCAGTTCTGTTAAAATTGGGTGGCTATGGGATAATGCGGATAATAGTAATTCTGGACCCTCTGTCAAAGGAACTTGCCTACCCATTTATTATCTTAGCCCTCTGGGGTGTAATCATGACTGGGTCAATTTGCCTTCGGCAAACGGACCTAAAGTCGCTAATTGCCTACTCATCTGTAGGTCATATAGGATTAGTGGCAGGGGGTATCCTAATTCAAACCCCATGGGGGTTTTCGGGAGCAATCATTTTAATAATTGCTCACGGACTCGTATCCTCAGCACTGTTTTGCCTGGCCAATACAGCATACGAACGAACCCATAGCCGAACAATAGTTCTTGCCCGAGGACTACAAGTGATTTTTCCACTAGCTGCGGTGTGATGATTCATCGCTAATCTAGCAAACTTAGCACTACCCCCTCTCCCTAATCTTATGGGAGAAATCATGATTATTACAACCCTATTTGGTTGATCCCCATGAACTATTCTACTCACCGGATTAGGAACGTTGATTACGGCCAGCTATTCCCTGTATATATTTCTTATATCACAACGAGGCCCAACCCCAAACCACATTGTAGGACTTCAACCATTCCACACTCGGGAGCACTTATTAGTAACGCTACATCTAGCTCCTATCATCCTCCTAGTAGCGAAACCAGAACTTATATGAGGCTGATGTTATTGTAGGTATAGTTTAACCAAAATATTAGATTGTGATTCTAAAGATAGGGGTTAAAGTCCCCTTACTCACCAAGGGAGAACAGAAAATAGTAAGTACTGCTAATCCTTATCCTCCACGGTTAAAATCCGAGGCTTCCTTGTGCTCTCAAAGGATAATAGTTCATCCATTGGTCTTAGGAACCAAAAACTCTTGGTGCAAATCCAAGTGGAAGCTAAAATGACACTGATAGTACACTCGTCCCTCCTCCTAATTTTCTTCATCCTGATTTATCCCCTACTTACTACATTAGACCCTGCCCGAGAGAAACATAACATGGCAAAAATATCCAAAACTGCCGTTAGTTCCGCATTTTTTGTTAGCCTTTTACCTCTTATAGTATTCCTTAACCTAAAAACAGAGGCTATCATTACGAACTGGCAATGAATAAATATTCAGACATTTGATATTAATATTAGCTTTAAATTTGACCACTACTCACTAATTTTCGTCCCAATTGCCCTTTACGTCACCTGATCAATTCTAGAATTTGCGCTATGGTACATGCACTCTGACCCTAACATTGACCGGTTTTTTAAGTATCTCCTTACATTTTTAGTAGCCATGATTATTCTAGTTACAGCCAACAACATATTTCAATTGTTTATCGGATGGGAGGGGGTAGGAATTATATCGTTTCTACTTATTGGATGGTGACATGGCCGAGCGGATGCTAATACAGCAGCCCTTCAGGCTGTTATCTATAACCGGGTAGGAGATATCGGACTCATTATAACCATAGCTTGATTAGCAATAAACCTTAATTCCTGAGAAATCCAACAAATTTTTACCTTATCAAAAAGCTTCGACATGACGATTCCCTTAATAGGACTCATTCTAGCGGCCACCGGGAAGTCAGCCCAATTTGGCCTCCATCCATGGCTCCCATCTGCCATGGAGGGCCCTACACCAGTGTCTGCCCTACTTCACTCAAGTACTATAGTCGTTGCTGGTATCTTCCTCCTCATCCGCCTTCATCCTCTCATAGAGAATAATACCCTGGCTTTAACAACATGCCTCTGCCTCGGAGCATTAACCTCATTATTTACAGCCACCTGCGCCCTAACCCAGAATGATATCAAAAAAATTGTAGCCTTTTCAACATCAAGCCAGCTAGGCTTAATAATAGTCACTATTGGCCTAAACCAACCCCAACTAGCATTCCTCCACATCTCCACCCACGCCTTCTTTAAGGCCATGCTATTCCTATGCTCTGGATCAATTATTCATAGCCTAAACGATGAACAGGACATCCGAAAGATAGGAGGCTTGTTCAATATTATGCCTACCACCTCAACCTACTTCACCATCGGCAGCCTGGCCCTTACAGGAACCCCCTTCCTAGCCGGATTCTTCTCGAAAGACGCAATCATTGAAGCCCTCAACACCTCTTATCTTAACGCCTGGGCCCTAACTCTTACACTAATCGCCACCTCATTTACAGCAGTATATAGCTTTCGATTAGTATACTTTGTAATTATAGGAACTCCACGGTTCCTGCCCTTAGCCCCGATTAATGAAAATAACCCACTAGTGATTAATTCTATTAAACGACTTGCCTGAGGAAGCATCATTGCGGGGCTTATTATTACACAAAACTTCCTCCCCATGAAGGCACCCGTTATGACAATGCCTACTATCTTGAAGATGGCAGCCCTTGCAGTAACAATTGTAGGACTTCTGGTGGCCATCGAATTAGCAAGCTTAACAAGCAAGCAGATAAAAATTACTCCTACCATCACTGTCCATCACTTTTCTAATATACTGGGGTTTTTTCCTACAACTGTTCACCGTCTTTTCCCTAAAGCCAAGCTCACCCTTGGACAGTCAGCTGCCACTCAACTCGACAAGACATGGCTTGAAGCCGTTGGACCAAAAGGCGTGGCGTTAACACAAGCAACTATAACAAAAGTTACAGGAAATATTGCACGAGGAATAATCAAAACGTATCTTACCATCTTCCTCCTAACCCTAGTCTTGGCCGTTATTCCAATCCTCCTTTAAACCGCGCGAAGAGTCCCGCGACTTAAACCACGAGTTAGTTCTAAAACAACAAGCAGCGTCAATAGCAACACCCATGCACAGGAGACTAACAAGCCCCCACCAGACGAGTATATTACAGCTACACCACTAATGTCCCCTCGTAAAACAGAAAATTCTTTTAATCCATCTGCCGTCACCCATGAACCCTCATACCAACCTCCCCATAGCAGCCCCGCTGCTAGACTGACTATTACCAAATAGATTACAACATACCCCAAAACAGAACGGCTACCTCAAGCTTCTGGGAAAGGCTCAGCAGCCAAGGCTGCCGAGTAAGCAAATACTACCAGCATTCCTCCTAAATAGATTAAGAAAAGTACCAATGACAAAAAAGAACCTCCATGGCCAACCAAAACCCCACATCCAACCCCAGCTGCGACCACTAAGCCAAGCGCAGCAAAATATGGTGTAGGATTTGAGGCAACAGCGACTAGCCCTACAACCAAAGCTATTAGTAACACAAACATAAGATAGGTCATAATTCTTGCTCAGATTTTAACCGAGACCAATGACTTGAAGAACCACCGTTGTTATTCAACTACAAGAACCATCATGGCAAGCCTACGAAAGACTCACCCCCTAATTAAAATTGCTAACAGTGCACTAGTTGACCTGCCAGCACCATCCAACATCTCAGCATGATGAAACTTTGGCTCTCTTCTAGGACTATGCCTAGCCACTCAAATCCTAACCGGCCTATTCCTAGCCATACACTATACCTCAGATGTTTCAACCGCATTCTCATCAGTGGTCCATATTTGCCGGGACGTAAATTACGGCTGACTAATCCGCAATGTGCACGCTAACGGAGCATCATTCTTCTTTATCTGTATTTATATACATATTGCCCGAGGTCTATACTACGGATCCTACCTCTACAAAGAAACCTGAAATATTGGTGTGGTCCTTCTACTTCTTGTTATAATGACAGCCTTCGTAGGATATGTTCTACCATGAGGTCAAATGTCTTTTTGAGGTGCCACGGTAATTACCAATCTCCTGTCCGCTGTGCCATATGTAGGTGACGTTCTAGTCCAATGGATTTGAGGCGGGTTTTCAGTAGATAATGCAACACTAACACGATTCTTCGCATTTCACTTTCTGTTTCCATTTGTAATTGCCGCTATAACCATCTTACACCTTCTGTTTTTACATGAAACTGGGTCAAATAACCCAATTGGACTCAACTCAGACGCAGATAAAATCCCCTTCCACCCATACTTTACATATAAGGATTTGCTTGGCTTCGTAATTATACTTTTCTTGCTTATGCTTCTGGCACTATTTTCTCCAAATCTACTGGGAGACCCAGAAAACTTTACCCCCGCCAACCCCCTAGTCACACCACCACACATTAAGCCGGAGTGATATTTCCTGTTCGCCTACGCCATTCTCCGATCTATCCCAAACAAACTTGGTGGTGTACTTGCTCTACTATTTTCTATTCTAGTTTTAATGGTTGTGCCTCTGCTTCACACCTCTAAGCTACGAGGACTAACATTCCGCCCAATCACCCAATTCTTATTCTGAACTCTAGTGGCAGACATGATTATCTTAACATGAATTGGCGGCATACCAGTAGAACACCCATTTATTATTATTGGGCAGGTCGCATCCGCCTTGTACTTTGCACTGTTTCTCATTTTTATACCACTAGCAGGGTGAGTAGAAAATAAAGCACTGGAATTAGCCTGCCCTAGTAGCTTAGTTTTAAAGCATCGGTCTTGTAATCCGAAGATTGGGGGTTAAATCCCAGCCCAGGGGGGCCCCCCTACCGCCCACAGATTAGCACCCAGAAAAGAGAGATTTTAACTCTCACCCCTGGCTCCCAAAGCCAGAATTCTGAACTAAACAGTTTTCTGGGGATATGTCACCCTTTATGGTTTAGTACATAATATGCATAATTTTACAATAATGTGCTAATACATGTATGTATTATCACCAACTTATTATTTTAACCACAAAGCAAGTACTAAATTCTAAGATATACATAAGCATAAAATTAAGACACAGAAATACTTTTATATTAAGCCGGGTCGTACATTAATCCCTTAAAACTTGACCTCAAATCTTTCCTTGAAATACCTAACTAAAATCGCATCCGAAAATATTAATGTAGTAAGAAACCACCAACGATTTACATTAAGGCACATCATGCATGATGGAATCAGGGACGCAGGGCGTGGGGGTCGCACACTGTGAACTATTACTGGCATCTGGTTCCTATTTCAGGGGTACAACTGGAGTATCCCCCATTCGGATAATTATACTGGCATCTGATTAAGCCAGTGGTGTGGTACATATGGTTCATTACCCACCTAGCAAAGCTTCTCTTATATGCATAACGTTCTCTTTTTTTTCTTCATCTCATCTTGCATCTCAGAGTGCAGGCTCAAATACTGACTAAGGTTGAGCATTTTCCTTGTATGTGATAACAAATATTCATCATCGTAAGACATAATTTAAGAACCCCATTATTCTCACTCAGGTGCATACATATTTATTTCTTGCTTTAACTTATCCTTACATAGTGCCCCCCTTTTGGGTTTTCGCGCGTCAAACCCCCCTACCCCCCTACGCTCAGTAAATCCTGTTATCCTTGTCAAACCCCTAAAGCAAGGAGGACCCGAGAACGTATCACCCAACAAGTTGAAGTAAAAATTGGCACGCCGCGTTATATATATATATATATATATATATGTGCACCCACTTTTATTTTTCGTGTTTGCTAATCACGTGTGAACCCCTACTAAAATTTTATAAAAAAGAGCTCGGCACTTAATACTCTGATTTTTTTAAC